ACTATTAAGTATAGTATTTATATATTTCATATGCACAGATCTTACCTATATACACAAGATCTAAATACAAGATTAAGGTCGAAGACAAAACAACCCCATATTTCTTTCTTATTTGTATTGTTTATTATTTTATTGTTTATTTTATCGTTGGATCCATAATTAAAATGAAATTAATCCTATGGATTCTTGGTATTATTGGGGATTATTGGTGGATCGTTTTATATTGCGTAGCTTCAGACCATAGATCAAGCCAGGGAAGGGTTACTTCTACCCCTCCTGTATATTGTCTTTTTCGTTCCATGTTGCAATACAAATGTATTATTTAATTATATGAGATTGTATGAAAATGAATTCTTTATTTATAGGAATAAAAAAGGAACGATTTATCCTTAGATAATTTGTCCATGACGTGAGAGAACCCTGTCTTTATAGTTATAATTGAGGAAAAGACTATATACATAATAAAAAAATGATTATTCATCGAATGACTATTCATCTATTGTATTCTCGTCAAATAGGGGGCGATAAGACTCTATGGAAAAATGGTGGTTCAATTCGATGTTGTTTAACAAAAAGTTAGAACATAGATGTGGGCTAAGTAAATCAATGGATAATTCTGATGTTATTGGAAATACCAGTGGAAGTGAAGAACCCATTATAAATGATAAGGGGAAAAACACTCCTAGTTGGAGTAATAGTGACAATTATGCTTTCAGTAATGTTGATTATTTATTTGATATCGGGAATATTTGGAGTTTGGTCTCTGATGACACCTTTTTAGTTAGAGATAGTAATGGTGACAATTATTCTGTCTATTTTGATATTGAAAATCAGATTTTTGAGATTGACAATGATAGTTCTTTTATGTTTATGAGTGAACTAGAAAGTTTTTTTTCTAGTTATTTGAATAGTGGGTCCAAGAACTACTATTATCATTACATGTATGATACTCAATCTAGTTGGAATAATCACATTAATAGTTGCATTAATAGTTATCTTCATTTTGAAGTCAGTATTAATAGTTCTATTTCAGGTGATACCGATTATTACAGTAACAGTTATAATTATAACTATAGTTTCATTTATACTGAAAGTAGTGAAAGTGGGAATTCGAGTATAAAAACTAGTAATAATGGCAGCGATCTCAATATAAGAGAAGAGTCTAATGATTTCGATATAAATCAAAGATACAAACATTTATGGGTTCAATGCGAAAATTGTTATGGATTAAATTATAAAAAATTTTTTAAGTCAAAAATGAATATTTGTGAACAGTGTGGATATCATTTGAAAATGAGTAGTTCAGATAGAATCGAACTTTTGATTGATTCGGGCACTTGGGATCCTATGGATGAAGAGATGGTCTCTATGGACCCTATAGAATTTCATTCAGAGGAAGAACCTTATAAAGATCGTATTGATTCTTATCAAAGAAACACAGGTTTAACTGAAGCTGTTCAAACAGGCATAGGTCAACTAAATGGTATTCCAATAGCAGTTGGGGTTATGGATTTTCAGTTTATGGGAGGTAGTATGGGATCCGTAGTCGGCGAGAAAATCACCCGTTTGATCGAGTATGCTACTAATCGATCTTTACCTGTTATTATTGTGTGTGCTTCTGGGGGAGCACGCATGCAAGAAGGAAGTTTGAGCTTGATGCAAATGGCTAAAATATCTTCTGCTTTATATGATTATCAATCAAATAAAAAGTTATTCTATATATCAATCCTGACATCTCCTACAACTGGTGGAGTAACAGCCAGTTTTGGTATGTTGGGAGATGTCATTATTGCTGAACCAAATGCCTACATTGCATTTGCGGGTAAAAGAGTAATTGAACAAACATTGAATAAAACAGTACCCGATGGTTCACAAGCGGCTGAGTATTCATTCCATAAGGGCTTATTCGACCCAATCGTACCACGTAATCCTTTAAGGGGTGTTCTGAGTGAGTTATTTCAGCTCCACGGTTTCTTTCCTCTGAATAAAAATTCAATAAATTAAAGTATAGCACTCGATTCAATTCAATTATTTGTAGCGAACGAGTATTTAGTTCATCGTAAAAAAAAACTTTAAGTTAAGAAGAGTGGTGTTTTCTTTGGTGACATAAGTTCCACTTGTAGTAAGAGCCGTAAGTTTCGGATAATTATTATTTTTTCCTCAAGATCGATTATTCTATCTTTTTATCTTATCCCTATTCCTGATTAGTAATCAGGAATCCTTTATAAATCAATAGGATAAACAAAGATAAAAGAGTAAGTTTATCCTTCCGAGGAATTGTGGGGAAGGGAAGACATTAATAAAATAAAGAATTTTATTTGGCTTTCTTAACATATGTATTAATTTCATTTTAGATAGAGACAATAATATAAATATATCTTAATTATATTATTAATAATATATCATACTTATTAATAATATATCATATTTGAATCTTATATCTTATAATTAATATAAGATTCAAATATGATATATTATAGAAAGGAGTGAAAGAACCCTCACTTTTCTTTTTTATTATAGAATTGAGTTACCGTTTGCTTTGTTGGATTCGATTAGTGAAAGTCGCGAACTCATAATAAACTCTTTAATACCCTTAGTAAAAAAAATATATAGAAAGAATAAAAAAGGATGGAAGAAGAATAGGAAAGTTTTTTATATTAAAGTGAATTATCATACATATTTATGTAGAACGATGAATTAGGTACACTTAATTCAGGTCTATATTCCTTGCACTTATTAACTACTTAATATTATTTATATTAGATAGACTTATCATAAGATATCTTTAAAATACAAATATTAAATTGGGGCACCCATTCTATGACAGATCTACCCTCTATTTTTGTGCCTTTAGTGGGCCTAGTATTTCCGGCAATTGCAATGGCTTCTTTATCTCTTCATGTCCAAGAAAATAAGATTGTCTAGATTCGATGAGAGCAAATCTCATCAATTTATTTCAACACTGGATCATAATACAAATATTTATTTAGTCTAATATGGTACGATATGTGGCTCTTTCCGAACACAAATGAGAGACTCATATGCATACGGATACACGATATCTACATAAATGCAGATTATATATGGGTATAGCTGGTTAAAAATGGATCGGCGAATAGTTTTAAATATAAAGTCAATCTATCTAACTAATTACTCCTAATAGTTCCCGTCAAAATAGTGCTAGTTGATGAGAGTTACTTGGGGGTCAAGAAAAGTAAAGTCAAATTCATTTGGGTTATTCTCTCAATTCCAATCGAATACAACCTTAGTATAGTAAGTATAGTATGAACTGGCGATCAGAGCATATCTGGATAGAACTTATAACGGGGTCTCGAAAAACCAGTAATTTTTTTTGGGCCTTTATCCTTTTTTTAGGTTCATTAGGGTTCTTAGTGGTTGGAACTTCCAGTTATCTCGGTAGGAATCTTATATCCGTATTTCCATCTCAGCAAATATTTTTTTTTCCGCAAGGGATCATAATGTCTTTTTATGGGATCGCGGGTTTATTTATTAGCTCCTATTTGTGGTGTACAATTGCGTGGAATGTAGGTAGTGGTTATGACCGATTTGATAGAAAAGAAGGAATTGTTTGTATTTTTCGTTGGGGATTTCCTGGAATAAATCGTCGCATTTTCCTTCGTTTCCTTATGAGAGATATCCAATCCATCAGAATGGAGGTTAAAGAGGGTCTTTATCCTCGTCGTGTCCTTTATATGGAAATAAGAGGCCAAGGGGCCGTTCCCTTGACTGGCACTGATGAGAATCTTACTCCACGAGAAATTGAACAAAAAGCTGCCGAATTAGCCTATTTCTTGCGTGTACCAATTGAAGTATTTTGAAATGAAGAATTAATGTTTTCTCAGTATGAGGGAGGGAACTTGCTAATTCCCTTTTTAATACAATTGAAGTTTCTTCAAAAGACTTATTTGATCAAAACATATTAGATTTGATTTCTCCCTTCTGTTAGCGGGTAAACCCACATGGAATAAAACAAAAGTGGGGGATTTTATATGGAACAACTAAACTCTAATAAAAATCCATTTTTTCTATACCAAAACCCTTTTTTTATGCGTAGGGAGCCCTCAATTTATAATTTATACTAAATAAAATTTTATATAATTTATACTAATAAAAAGTCTAATTAAGTATGCATTCATCAAACATATTCGAACATTTATTTCGTAATACATAATTCATCTTTTTAGACCCAATATTTCGAATTTATTAGGTTACATTATTCCTGGACTGTGGTTAGGCGGTGAAACATTTTGAAATAATTAATTGATCCGAGAAGGCATTTTTTTGTTTCGAAATCCAAATCTTATTCGTTACTTCTAGTGGATTTTCGAGTATTCATCGACAAGACCAAATAACAAATGGAGATGAAATTAGTTGGAATTTACCCAATAGAGATATCTCAATTTTTCTAAATACAAGGACTCAATTTTTACACAAAAATTGGGAATAGATTCATTGGTTCGATACGATACCTTAGTTATAGAATTTGTGTTCAGATAAATATCTGATAAAATCCACGAATGCAGCAGATTCATTAACAATTTACAGATAAAAAATGAAAAAAAAAAAAAAATCATTGACTTCCCTCCCATATCTTGTATCCATAGTATTTTTGCCCTGGTGGGTCTCTCTTTCATTTAATAAAAGTCTGGAACCTTGGGTTATTAATTGGTGGAATACCCGGCAATCCGAAACTTTCTTGAATGATATTCAAGAGAAAAGGATTCTAGAAAAATTTATAGAATTAGAAGAACTATTTCTCTTGGACGAAATGATAAAGGAATACCCTGAAACACAGATACAAAAGCTTCGTATAGGAATACACAAGGAAACGGTACAATTAGTCAAAACACACGATGAGTATAATCTCCATATCATTTTTAATTTCTCGACAAATATAATCTGTTTCGCTATTCTAAGTGGTTATTGTATTCTGGGTAATGAAGAACTTGTTATTCTTAATTCTTGGGTTCAGGAATTCC